CGATAGGACAGAGCCAGAAGACGACAATGATTCCGATAGGACAGAAGCAGAAGACGACATATACAAGATTTATTTCGATATGCTAGAAGACGCAATTTCTCGCGATATCCAAAAACAAAACGAGATTGGTTTCGATATACTAAAAGACGAGATTGATTTCGATATACTAGAAGACGACAATGATTCCGATAGGACAGAACCAGACGACGACGAAGACGACAAAGATTTCGATATACTAGAAGACGACAATGATTTCAATATGCTAAAAGACGAGATTGATTTCGATATACTAGAAGACAACAATGATTCCGATCTGCTAGAAATTGATTTCACAAGGATCAACCGCCCGAATTGTTGCTTCCCTGATTGCGATGTGCCAGAACTTGATTTCACGCGCCGCGAGAATTTTCACTACCCTATGATAGAAATTGATTTGACAAAGACGAACCACCAGAGTTCTCCCTACCCTGAATTCGATCTGCTAGAATTGGATTTCCAAAAGACGAAACGCTCGCGTTTTGGCGATAAGATAGAATACGATATTATTTTCAATAAGATAAATAGCTCAAGTTATCCCGATGAGTACGCGATTGATTTCGATAAGATAAAACACGCGAGTTATCCCGGTAGGATAGGAAATGACAATGATTCCGATGGGATAGGAAACGAGAACTATCCTGATATGATAGAAGACGAGAATGATACGGGTAGGATAGAAAACGAGAATGAGCCCGATGAGAACGAGAGTCCTCTTAGAAAATTCAAGCATTTGTGGGTTGCATGCGAAAATTGTTATGGAGTAAATTATAAGCCATTATTTATGTCAAGACTGAATATTTGTGAATACTGTGAATGGCATTTGAAAATGAATAGTTCAGAACGAATCCAACTTTTGCTTGATCCAGACACTTGGGATCCTATGGATGAGGACATGTTTTCCGTGGACCCCATTGAATGGCATTCGGAGGAGGACGAGAAACCTTATAAAGATCGTATTGATTCTTATCAAAAAAAGACAGGGTTAACTGAGGCTGTTCAAACAGGCATAGGTCAACTAAACGGTATTTCCATAGCAATTGGGATTATGGAGTTTCAGTTTATGGGGGGCAGTATGGGATCCGTAGTAGGTGAGAAAATCACCCGTTTGATCGAATATGCTACTAATGGATCTCTACCTCTTATTATAGTGTGTGCTTCCGGGGGAGCGCGCATGCAAGAAGGAAGTTTGAGCTTGATGCAAATGGCTAAAATATCTTCAGCTTCATATAATTATCAATCAATTAAAAAGTTATTCTACATATCAATCCTTACATCTCCTACAACCGGCGGAGTGACCGCCAGTTTTGGTATGTTAGGGGATATCATCATTGCCGAACCTAATGCCACTATTGCATTTGCGGGTAAAAGAGTAATTGAAGAAACATTAAAGACGCCCGTCCCCGAGGGTTCACAAGAGGCTGAGTATTTATTCGATAAGGGCATATTGGACCTAATTGTACCACGTAATTCTTTAAAACGTGCTCTGAGTGAGTTATTTCAGCTTCACGGCTTCTTTCCCTTGAATCAAAATTGAATCGAGTAGATCATTTCATTCAGTTATTTTTTTTTTTTTGATTACTATAAACTAAATACTTGTGTACCTCAAATCAAAATCAAAAATAATAAGCATGGACGTTTACTTGAGGTCATAAGATCTAATAAAGAATCAGAAGTTGTTGATAATCACTTTCTCTTATTTCCTTCCGATCCGTTTTTATTTTTATTTCTACCTATTGATTAGTAATTAGGAAGACTCTATCAACAGGATAAAAGAGTTAATTCGTATCCTAAAAAAAGTCTTCCTATCAAAATTGTATTACTCTAAGGAGGAAATTCAAATGTAAAAAATCAAGAATAGGAATCTTGCATCTCTTCATTTTTTTATATTCCCGATAACTTCCATTTTTTACTAGGAATCCCTCTTGGATCGGATTTTAGCGAATCCTTTGAGAACTTGTAAGAAACTTTTTTGGGATTTATTAGAAGATTAAGTATAAGAGAACAATACTAATAACTATATATACTAATATATATGGTTAAAGGTGAATAGGTACACTTATTTAGTTCTACATTTCTTGTACCTATACCTATTATTATATACTGATAATAGATATACTTATCATAAGATATCTTTAGAACAGGTACAAATATTAAATCGAGGTATCCATTCCATGACAACTTTCCACTTACCCGCTTTTTTTGTGCCTTTAGTGGGTCTAGTATTTCCGGCAATTGCGATGGCTTCTCTATCTCTTCATGTTCAAAAAAACAAGATTGTCTAGATTCGATGGGATCCGATCTCATCGATTTTTTCAAGACTCGGGCTTGGATCATAATACAGATATCCATTTAACGGAATAGGGTACAACATGCGTATTCTTCCGAACACAAAGGAAAGATCTGTTATGCACGTGGAAACATGGCATATGGATAAATGCATTATATCTATTTTAAAAATGGGTCCGCAGATGTATGAAATGGAAAGTAAAAGTCTCCATATGTATGGAGATATCCCGAGTGGGATCATATGAAGGGGATATTTTTTTCTATCTAACCGATTCGATGAATTACTCCTAATGGTTATGGTTCACATCATAATAATAATGCTAGTTGATGAGAGTTACTTCGGGAACAAGGACGAAAGTCAAATTCATTTGGGCTATTCTCTCAATTCCAATAAAATGAAACAACTGGATCTAGTATGAACTGGCGATCAGAACGTATATGGATAGAACTTATAACGGGGTCTCGAAAAACAAGTAATTTCGTTTGGGCCTGTATCCTTTTTTTAGGTTCACTAGGATTCTTATTGGTTGGAACTTCGAGTTACCTTGGTAGGAATCTGATATCTTTATTTCCTTCTCAGCAAATCCTTTTTTTTCCGCAAGGGATCGTGATGTCTTTCTATGGGATCGCAGGTCTGTTCATTAGCTCCTATTTGTGGTGCACAATTTCGTGGAATGTAGGTAGTGGTTATGATAGATTCGATAGAAAAAAGGGAATAGTGTGCATTTTTCGTTGGGGATTCCCTGGAAGAAATCGTCGCATCTTCCTTCGATTCCTTATGAGAGATATTCAGTCGATTAGAATAGAGGTTAAAGAAGGTATTTATCCTCGGCGTGTACTTTATATGGAGATCAGAGGCCAGGGTGCCGTTCCATTAACTCGTACTGATGAGAATTTGACTCCACGAGAAATTGAACAAAAGGCTGCGGAATTGGCCTATTTTTTGCGCGTACCAATTGAAGTATTTTGAAATGAATTTGAATTGAAGAATGAATGCTTTCGCAGCATTGAGTAAGGACCTCATGAATCCTATTTGGTGTTCTATTTTTATAACAATTTCCGTTTTTTCAGGGCGCTCATTTGAGCAAAATAGGAACAGTTCAGACTATAGAATTCATCTTTTTTTGGTCCAAGATTTTTGAATTAATCTGTTAGATATAGATGGATCATATTTTGTAATTGCATTTTTTTGTCAATCGATGTTTCTTTTTATCCTTTACTTTTCCTTTTTGATGTTCAAAAGATTGGATCGTTTAGAACTATAACCGTTCTATTTCTCCCTTTTTATTTGTTTTTGATTTCATTATATGAATATTTTTTTTTTTTTTCAAAAATTCCCCTCTGCCTCGAAATCTGAAAAAAAGATTCTATGTTATTTCTTGAGGTGGCTCGTTTGGGCATTCATCAACAGGATACAATTGCTTCGAATGAAGAAATAATAAAACCCAATATTGTTTCCAGACCCACCAATTAATTAAAGGAGGGGAATAGGTCGATGGATTCAATACCCTGTTATAGAACTCATGTTTTATGGAAATATCCGATTGGATAGAGTCCAGGAATGAGGCGGTTTGATTAACAATTCACAGATTCAAAATGCCAAAAAAGAAAGCATTCACCCCCCTTTTATATCTTACATCTCGGGTCTTTTTCCCCTGGTGTATTTCTCTCTCATTTAATAAAAGTATGGAATCTTTGGTTACTAATTGGTGGAATGCTAGGCAATCGGAAGTTTTTTTGAATGATATTCAAGAAAAGAACGTTCTAGAAAAATTCATAGAATTAGAAGAACTCTTCCTTTTGGACGAAATGATAAAACCGGATACACATATACAAAAGCTTCGTATAGGAATACACAAAGAAACGATACAATTGATCAAGATGTACAATGAGGGTCATATCCATACCATTTTACATTTTTCGACAAATATAATAAGTTTCGCTATTCTAAGCGGTTATTCTATTCTGTGTAATGAAGAACTTGTTATTATTAATTCTTGGTTTCAGGTATTTATCTATAACTTAAGCGACACAATAAAAGCCTTTTCTATTCTTTTATTAACTGATTTATGTATCGGATTCCACTCGACTCACGGTTGGGAACTGGTGATTGGTTCTGTCTACAAGGATTTTGGATTTTCTCATAATAAAATTCTATCTGTTCTTGTTTCTAGCTTTCCAGTCATTCTAGATACAATTTTCAAATATTGGATCTTCCGTTATTTAAATCGTGTATCTCCGTCGCTTGTAGTGATTTATCATTCAATGAATGACTAAAGAATGATCTACTGAATCTAATCATAAGTTTTTTTTACTTCGTACATAAACCAACCATTCAAAATCTTACCCATTCTTTATGTTTCTACCATCCAGGAAATAAATTCCTCCTGGATTCCAGTAAAATAGCAGAATCGTGGATAGGGAACTCTACTAGCAACCTACCCAATTTATTGTAGAAATTTTCGGGATCAATGATTGGACCATGCAAAATAGAAATTTCTTTTCTTGGATAAAGGAACAGACGACTCGATCCATTTACGTATCGATCATTCTATTTCTATATGTAATAACTCGGACATCTATTTCACATGCATATCCCATTTTTGCACAACAGAGTTATGAAAATCCACGAGAAGCAACTGGGCGTATTGTATGCGCCAATTGCCATTTAGCTA